CTGTAGCACAACAACGGAGTCAACCGTTCCCTTGAGGTACGACGAAAAGAAGAAGCGAATCCCCTTCCTTATTAGGTAACAAAGTACCACCAGCGCTCTTACCCGAGGAGACTGACTTCACTAGATGTCTGAACTCATTACTGACGGAATACGCCTAAGACGAAGAAGTCAACTACGACATGGATGACATGAACTCTTCTTTTTCTATACAATAATACCAATAATTAAAAGCACGTGATGAGTAAAGTATGAAGTTCGCCCTACCAATCATCAGAATTGGGAATGCTATTGGCTCGGGCTTGTTAGCGAAGAGTGAACCTTGGTTAGAAGACCTCGTTCATGGCGCTATCAAAGAGAAGCCTTCCTACATTTCGAGGAGCAGTTTCGAAGACAAAGTCAAACTTCCCTCGCTCTAAATGATCCTAAGGCTTGTTTGGCATAGTCCGATTTGGTACCTTAGTGGTAGAACCTGGTGAACCGGACTTTGATAATAAGGCATTCGATGCTCTAGACTTTGCTATAGTTGACTTTACTCCTGGCGCAGCTCCTTTCCCTCTGCTTTGGTGAAGCCGTGCATGAACTTTTGTGCCAGCGCTCCTGGTCTAGCCGCTATACGTATAACAGCCAATACACGGTATCCAACTACCCGCTCTTCCGGGTCCTTTGATTGCTTGGCCGGGAGATAATAATTTCAATGAAGCCTAATGAAAAGAAAAGATTAGTATTGAAGGATTGGTCAAGGCCGATTGCTTGCAAATTCTAATTCACCGAGATATAGGACACTAGGGCTTTCTTCAACTCGATCCGCATGGTTTGAACAAAAGAAGGGAAAACAGCAAGCTGAACCACACAAAGACCACCGGCAATGGCACCTTACAGGATGGCTGTTTTGTGTAGGTGTGACAGAATTGACCGACCAAGCAACAGAACGTTGTACGCTAGTGGGTGGGCACGGTTTGAGGTAGAAAGCTGAACATATCCTTAATGGATTAGCGGGGGGCGCTGGGACTCGTTCGAGGTCTCTCATAAGAGCCGTAGTTCTTCTTACCATTGCTGCTTTTTCACGCTATATACTTGCAGAAGACGAACTTTCTGCTGCTGTTAAGCCTTTCCTACCAGGCGCAGGCGGAAGTAGTCAACTCGTAGGTGACGGATTCAATCCACCTCCGGGCCCTTCGGGCTCCTCAGACCCCACTTTCTTCGGAGCAGCGGGGATAGACATATTAGACCGAGATCTACTCCCGTCGTCTCCAGGCGATCCCAGAGCATTGCCCGAAATCTTTGATTTCTTTGATGGTGAAGAAGTAGAGCAACCGACAGCCCCGGAACTCGCTCCTTCACCTGAACTAGAACCACGCATCTCAGATGAGGATAGAAAAACAAAGATAGTTGAAGAATCTAAAGAATCAAGCTGGTATTATAATAAAAAGGGGATAGAGATCGTGCCTTCGGAGGAAAGAGTCAACAGGATTGCCGGGCTAGAGCGAAGGATTGAAAGAGAACTCCGCCGAAAATTGGCAGATAGTAGTGTTCTGCACAACTATACTCGTTGGCGCGAGGTTAGCGTAAAGAACAATCGCCTTTTTATGGCTCGGCAGGGTTCTCTGAGGGATCAAAGTTATAAAACTGCCCTCCAATTTGATAACATACGAGATTCGCCGCCGTTCAAACGTATCTTGAAGGGGATAAAGGAGAAGGAATTTTTATTTGAAAACCGATAATCCATGTTCCACACGACCAAAGAAGCTTCGGTTTTTCATTTCATTATAGATTGATAGAACTACATAGGGTCTGAGACTCACTTCCTTGAAAAGAGGTAGACGAGTTATGTAGGCTGTGACCGTTCAATAAATGTAGCGGAAGCTCGACTCAAATAAGGTAAACGAGGAAATAATTTCAGAAAGAAAGCAACTCATCCCTCACAACCTTCACCAGTCTTTGGCCTAAACCTCGAAATATGCTCAATTACAGCTGCTGAATTATGGTCGGAAGAAGCCTAAGAACTTCCAGAAAGGGAAATAATAGGTGTTTTTTTATCCTTACACTATTTTCTAAAGGAGACCAGTAAAGCATCAACTACATCGAAGACTTCCCTTTACTTCATAGGACCTAAGCGATGCGGAAATGTGAACACACCTCTAACAAAAAAGAGGACCTCCCTTAACTTCAAAAAAAGAGAAAGCCTACGGCTTAAAGACACTTTCGGGAATGGGAAGGTGATTATACATATAGTATAAAATGATAGAGAAACTTTAAAAGAAAGAAGAGAAAGAACCGGGAGTTGGCGCCTACATAACTGCTTGCTTGCTTACCAAGCCATCCTGGCAAGCTCCTCCAGTTCGCTTATTATTCTTGACTTGACTTATTATTATAAAAACTACTCACTATCCAAATGAAAGACGATCGATTATCTACCCAAGAAGATAGAGAGTCCCACATACGAGAAAAGGTCACAAATAGAGTTGAACCAAGTAACATTGCAAAGGCATAATGATAGTAG